TTCATGGTCTACTTCTGAAGCTTAATTATCACAAATTTGAGCAAACAATAGAAAATTTTAATAGAAAATCTTTGTCAATAGAGAAAAAACTTTCTTTTTTTTCAGAACCCCAACAAGAAGAAAAATTTAATTCAGAAGAAGAAATAAAAATTTTCAAATTTTTATTTGATATCGTTAGAACTGATAGCAACGACCAAACGCTTATAAAAAATTTTATTGATTTCCATGAAATCAATAAAAAAGTTCCTCGATGGTCATACAAATTAATAAGTGAGTTGGAAGAATTGGAAGGCGAAAATGAAGAAAATGTACCAATGGAGCCTGGAATTCGTTCAAGAAAAGCAAAACGTGTAGTGGTTTTTACTGATAAAGAGCCACATGACGAGATTTATACTAATCTCAAAGAGAATCAAAATTCTGATCAAAAAGATGAAATGGCTTTGATCCGTTATTCACAACAATCTGATTTTCGTCGAGAGATAATTAAAGGATCCATGCGTTCCCAAAGGCGTAAACCAGTTATTTGGGAATTTTTTCAAGCAAAAGTACATTCCCCCCTTTTTTTTGATAGAATAGATAAGCTTTTTTTTTTTTCGTTTGATATCTGGGGACTAAAAAAAAAAATTCTTAAAAATTTCATATCTCAAACGAAAAAAAAAAATTTTGATAAAAAAGAAGAAGAACAATCAAAAATAGAAGAAAAAAGACGGATAGAAATTGCAGAAACTTGGGATAGCTTCCTATTTGCTCAAATAATAAGAGGTTCTCTCTTAGTAACTCAATCGATTCTTAGAAAATATATTATATTACCTTTATTGATACTAATTAAAAATAGCGTCCGTATGTTATTATTTCAATTTCCCGAGTGGTCCGAGGATTTAAAGGATTGGAAACGTGAAATGCATGTTAAATGCACTTATAATGGGGTTCAACTATCCGAAACAGAATTTCCAAGAAACTGGTTAACGGATGGTATTCAGATAAAAATCCTATTTCCTTTTTATCTTAAACCCTGGCATAAATCTAAATTTCAAGCATCTCAGAAGGCTCGACTAAAAAAAACAAAAGACAAAGGAGAAAAAAATGATTTTTGTTTCTTAACAGTTTGGGGAATGGAAACCGAACTACCATTTGGTTCTGCCCAAAGAAAGCCTTCTTTTTTTGAACCTATTTCTAAAGAATTAAAAAAAAGAATAAAAAAACTCAAAACGAAGTCTTTGGTGGTTTTAAGGATTTTCAAAGAAAGAGCAACAATTTTCCTAAAAGTCGCAAACGAAATAAAAAACTGGATTCTCAAAAACTTTATTTTTATAAAAGGCAAGATAAAAGACCTTTCAAAACGAAATCCAATTTCATTATTTGGCCCGAGAGAAATATATGAATTAAATGAAACTAAAAAAGATTCAATAATAAGGAATCAGATTATTCATGAACTATCTGTTCAAAATAAATCCATGGAGTGGACAAATTCTTCACTTAGCGAAAATAAAATTACAAATTTGATTGATAGAATAAAGACAATCAGAAATCAAATAGAAGAAATTTCAAAAGAAAAACAAAACTTAACTAATAATTGTACCAAACTGCGTTATGATTCTAAAAAAATTGAGTCATCAAAAAAAATTTGGCAGGCATTCAAAAGAAAAAATACCCGATTAATTCGTAAATCCATATTTTTTTTTAAATTTTGCATCGAACAACTATCTATAGCTATTTTTCTAGGTATCATTAATATTCCAAAAATTACTACACAACTTTTTTTTGAATCAATAAAAACAATTCTTGATAAATCTATTTACAAGAATGAAGAAAAAGGAGAAAAAAAAAAAAATCCTTTTTATTTTATTTCGACTATAAAAAATTTAATATCCAATAAAAAAAAAATGAGTTATGACCTCTGCTCTTTATCCCAAGCATATGTATTTTACAAATTATCCCAAATAAAAGTTAGTAACGTTTCGAAATTAAAGGATGTTCTTGAATATAACATATGCATAACATCCTTTTTTGTTAAGAATAAAATAAAGAGTTTTTTTCAAGAACAAGGAATCTTTCATTATGAATTGAAAAATAAAACCTTTTTGAATTCCGAAGTAAATCAATGGAAAAACTGGTTACGAAGTCATTATCAATACAATTTACCCCAGATTGCATGGGCTAGATTAGTAACCCAAAATTGGAAAAAGAAAATAAATAAAGATTCTCTAGTTCTAAACCCAAGTTTAACCAAAGAGGATTCATATGAAAAAAAGAAATTTGATAATTACAAAAAACAAAATTTTTTTGAGGCCGACTCAGTATTAAATCCAAAACATAATTTTAAAAAAGATTATATATATAATCTTTTTTGCTATAAATCTATTCATCCTACAGAAAATTTTTTTGACATGTATGTAGGCATTGCCCTAGATAATTGTTTAGTCTCTTCTTGTCTAGAAAAATATAATATTCGGGGTATGAGGGAAATTTGGCATCGAAAATATGTGGATTGGAGAATTCTGAACTTTTGGTTTACAAAAAAAGTAAATATTGAACCCTGGGTTAATACCAAGAGTAAAAAAAAATATATTAATACTAAAGTTCAGAATTATCAAAGAATTGATAAAATAACTAAGACGGATCTTGCTAATCAAAAAAGTTTCTTTTTTGATTGGATGGGAATGAATGAAGAAATACTAAATCATCGTATAACAAATTTTGAATTTTTTTTCTTTCCGGAATTTTTCTTATTTTCTAGTACATATAAAATAAAACCGTGGGTCATCCCAATCAAATTACTTCTTTTAAATTTTAATGAAAACATAAATGTTAATAAAAAGCTCACTCGAAAGAAAAAAGGTTTTATACCATCAAATGAAAAAAAATCCCTTCGATTTTATAATCTGAATAAAGAAGAAAAAGAATCGGCCGGTCAATTCGAGCTTGAATCAGATAAAGAAAAAAAAAGAAATCCCGAATCGGCTCTATTAAACCAAGAAAAAAATATTGAAGAAAATTTTGCCGAATCAATGATAAAAAAACGTCAAAATAAAAAACAATACAAAAGCAATACAGAAGCGGAACTTGATTTATTTCTCACAAGATATTCGCGTTTTCAATTACGATGGAATTGTTTTTTTAATCAAAAAATTCTCAATAATGTAAAAGTATACTGTCTCTTGGTTAGACTAAACAATCCAAACGAAATAGCGATATCGTCTATTGAACGAGGAGAGATGAGCCTAGACATTCTGATGATTGAGAAAAATTTCACTTTTGCAAAATTAATGAAAAAGGGAATATTGATTATTGAACCTGTCCGTTTGTCTGTACAAAACGACGGACAACTTATTATATATAGAACCATAGGTATTCCATTGGTTCATAAAAATAAACACAAAATAAGTAAAAGATCAAAAAAAAAAAGCTATATTGATAAAAAAATTTTTGAAAAATCCAAGACAAAATATCAAAACAAAACTGTAAATAGAAAAAAAAAGCATTATGATTTCTTTGTCCCTGAAAATATTCTATCCCCTAAACGACGTAGAGAATTTCGCATTCTAATTTGTTTCAACTTAAAAAAAAAAACTGCAAGGGATAGAAATTCAAGATTTGATAAGAATATTCAAAACTTGACCACAGTTTTGCATAAAAAGAAAGATCTTAATAAGGAGAAAAATAACCTAATTAATTTAAAATCCTTTCTTTGGCCCAAATTTAGATTAGAAGATTTAGCTTGTATGAATCGCTATTGGTTTAATACTACTAACGGAACTAATTTCAGTATGATAAGAATACGCATGTATACGCGATTTCCAATTCATTAATGATAGATACTTTGTTACTATATATAATAAGTTACGGTATATGAAAATATATAATAAGTTACGGTATATGAAAATAACTATATGCACAAATATGAGGGATTGTTTTAAATTAAATCTTTATACATGAGAGTTATTTAATCAATCACATAAATACCAATTAGAGCGGATCCATAAATAAATTAATAGAATCCTCCTTTTTGAGATCTAAATTTAGATTTTTAAGAATAAACTTGTACAAAAAAACTACCATTATTATTACTGATCAGTAAAATTAATATCTTTCAATTCATATTAAAAGGGGAAGGATTTCTTTTTATGATAAAAAATACATTCATTTCATTTGAAGAACAAAAAGAAGAAAGCAGGGGATCTGTTGAATTTCAAGTATTTAGTTTCACTAATAAGATACGAAGACTTACTTCACATTTGGAATTACACAGAAAAGATTTTTTATCTCAGAGGGGTCTACGAAAAATTTTGGGAAAACGTCAACGACTGCTTGCTTATTTGTCAAAAAAAAATAGAGTACGTTATAAAGAATTAATTAATCAGTTGAATATTCGGGAATTAAAAACTCGTTAAATTCAAAAATTGTGAATTAGTGAATTTTTTAGATCTTGAATTTTTTGATAAACTTCTTTATTCAGTAATCTAATTCATGCCAGAACGAATCAAGGAAAAACTTATGAAGAGACCAGTTACAGGAAAAGATCTTATGATAGTCAATATGGGACCTCACCACCCATCCATGCATGGTGTTCTTCGCTTAATTGTTACTCTAGATGGTGAAGATGTTGTTGACTGTGAACCCATATTAGGTTATTTACACAGAGGAATGGAAAAAATTGCAGAAAACCGAGCAATTATACAATATTTACCTTATGTAACGCGATGGGATTATTTAGCTACTATGTTTACAGAAGCAATAACAGTAAATGGACCAGAACAGTTGGGAAATATTCAAGTTCCTAAAAGGGCCAGCTATATCAGAGTAATTATGCTGGAATTGAGTCGTATAGCTTCTCATCTGTTATGGCTCGGCCCTTTTATGGCAGATATTGGTGCACAGACTCCCTTTTTCTATATTTTCAGAGAACGAGAGTTTGTATATGATCTCTTCGAAGCTGCCACCGGTATGAGAATGATGCATAATTTTTTTCGTATTGGAGGAATAGCAGCTGATTTACCTTATGGTTGGATAGATAAATGCTTGGATTTTTGTGATTATTTTTTAACAGAGGTTGTTGAATATCAAAAACTCATTACACGAAATCCTATTTTTTTAGAACGGGTTGAAGGCGTTGGGATTATTGGTGGGGAAGAAGCAATAAATTGGGGTTTATCCGGACCAATGCTACGCGCATCCGGAATACCATGGGATCTTCGTAAAGTTGATCGTTATGAGTCTTACGATGAATTTGAATGGGAAATTCAGTGGCAAAAACAAGGAGATTCATTAGCTCGTTATTTAGTACGACTTAGCGAAATGACAGAATCCATAAAAATTATTCAACAGGCTCTGGAAGGACTTCCAGGGGGTCCCTATGAGAATTTAGAAAGCAGGGGCTTTGATAGAAAAAGGAATCCAGAATGGAATGATTTTGAATATCGATTCATTAGTAAAAAACCTTCTCCTACTTTTGAATTATCGAAACAAGAACTTTATGTAAGAGTTGAAGCTCCAAAAGGGGAGTTGGGAATTTTTCTCATAGGAGATCAAAGCGGTTTTCCTTGGAGATGGAAAATCCGACCACCGGGTTTTATTAATTTGCAAATTCTTCCTGAACTAGTTAAAAGAATGAAATTGGCTGATATTATGACGATACTCGGTAGCATAGATATAATTATGGGAGAAGTTGATCGTTAAAATGATAATTTATGCAACAGCAGTCCAAACTATAAATTCTTTTGTTAAATTGGAATCTTTAAAAGAGGTCTATGGACTCATATGGATATTTGTCCCTATATTTTTTCTTGTATTGGGAATCATAACAGGTGTACTAGTAATTGTGTGGTTAGAAAGAGAAATATCTGCAGGGATACAACAACGTATTGGACCTGAATACGCAGGCCCGTTGGGAATTCTTCAAGCTCTAGCCGATGGGATAAAACTACTTTTCAAAGAAAATCTTCGTCCATCTAGAGGAAATACTCCTTTATTTAGTATTGGACCATCTATAGCAGTTATCTCAATTTTACTAAGTTATTCAGTAATTCCCTTTAGCAATCACCTTATTTTAGCGGATCTCAATATCGGTATTTTTTTATGGATTGCCATCTCAAGTATTGCTCCTATTGGACTTCTTATGTCAGGATATGGATCAAATAATAAATATTCTTTTTTAGGTGGTCTGCGAGCTGCTGCCCAATCGATTAGTTATGAAATACCATTAACTCTATGTGTTTTATCAATATCTCTACGTGCGATTCGTTGAAACATAAACGTTTATTTTTACTATTCCGTTTCTTCTAGACGAATGAGTTAAACAACGGAATAGATATAGTTATCTTTCGAATTAATCTTAATAAAAGGAATTTGATAGTTATATATGAGTGAAAAAAACTGCTTAGAAATTTGCAGTAAAAAGAAAAATTGAGTCTCATTTCCTATGTACAAAGGTTAACCGGAAATAAACATAAGTGTAAGAATCACTTTACCCCAAGGTTGGTTGATTAGTCCTCCTGGCTTGAAGCGGGTTAAATATATTAACCGGATGACGTTTTCACTATCAGTTATATAGATTAACATACATGTATTACAAAGTGAGCGGCAATTAGGTAAAAGTGAGTGGATGGTTAGAAACACCAAAATACACAAAGAATTTGTAATAGAGATTAACCAAATTGAAAAGGATATTTATGCATAACATAAGATAAAAAAAAAGAAGGTTAATTGGGGCTTGAAATTAGTAGAAATGATCAGACAGTACTCCCCAAGATTCCGATTCAGAGTATGCTCCTATCCACCGACAAATGCAATGACTATCAGAAACGAAATAATCCTTTATTTTTTATAAGTCCACCAACTTTTTTTTCTAAAAAAGAAAGAAGAATAGGAACGAAACAAGGATCTTTTTTTTGATATATTTCGAAAATAAAATAGAATTTCTGTCATGAATAAGAAACTAATAGGAGGTCTAATTATTTTTCGTAATCGAAAACCACGATGGGCTTAAATACTTTTTTTTTATTTTTACAAGGAGTATTTTATTAAAGGGTTAAGTTATTACTCAACAAATAGAAACTCAAATTTGTAAAGGATGAGATGAATTCCGAAGCGCTTTTTTGATTCTTAGAATTCGAGCAGACAGAATTCCATTGGTATAATTCGGGACCCCAGATATATTTAATCCATTTTAGAACACATCATATCCATCTAAATGAGACTAATCAGGTCCTTAGATTTATTTACGGCCCCAGAGGAGCCGTATGAGGCGAAGACCTCATGTACGGTTCTGTAATAGCGGTGAAAATAGTAATGTTATCGCCGACTAGGATTATCTAACAGTTTAAGTACAGTTGATATAGTTGAGGCACAATCAAAATATGGTTTTTGGGGATGGAATTTGTGGCGTCAACCTATAGGTTTTATCATTTTTCTAATTTCTTCCCTAGCAGAATGCGAGAGGTTACCATTTGATTTACCAGAAGCGGAAGAAGAGTTAATAGCAGGTTATCAAACTGAATATTCAGGTATCAAATTTGGTTTATTTTACGTTGCTTCTTATCTAAATCTATTAATTTCCTCATTATTTGTAACAGTTCTATACTTAGGCGGTTGGAATTTTTCTATTCCGTATATATCTATTCTGGAGCTATTTCAAAGGGATCAAATTTTTGGAACAACAATTGGTATCTTTATTACATTAGCTAAAACTTATTTGTTCTTGTTCATTTCTATCGCAACAAGATGGACTTTACCTAGGCTAAGAATGGATCAACTATTAAATCTTGGGTGGAAATTTCTTTTACCTATTTCCCTTGGTAATCTATTATTAACAACTTCTTTCCAACTCTTTTCACTCTAAATTGAAAACGAATCCAATATAATTCATTAGTTGTTTTAAACAAGAGAAAGAAACAAAGATAAAATTATTCAGAGATAATTACAATATGCTTCCTATGATAACCGGGTTCATGAATTATGGTCAACAAACCCTACGAGCTGCAAGGTATATTGGTCAAGGTTTCATGATTACCTTATCCCACACAAATCGTTTACCTGTAACTATTCAATATCCCTATGAAAAATTAATAACATCAGAACGTTTTCGCGGGCGAATCCATTTTGAATTTGATAAATGCATTGCTTGTGAAGTATGTGTTCGAGTATGTCCTATAGATTTGCCTGTTGTTGATTGGAAATTGGAAACTAATATTCGAAAAAAACGATTGCTTAATTACAGTATTGATTTTGGAATTTGTATATTTTGTGGTAATTGTGTTGAGTATTGTCCAACAAATTGTTTGTCAATGACTGAAGAATATGAATTTTCCACTTATGATCGTCACGAATTGAATTATAATCAAATAGCTTTGGGTCGTTTACCAATGTCAGTAATTGACGATTACACTGTTCGAACAATTTTGAATTCACCTCAAACAAAAAATGGGGTAAACCCTTTAATTTGATAAAAAAAAAGAATTCAAAAGTGTTCGAGTTTTATTTATATAAAGAATTGAATTAAAAACTTGTATTTATATAATAATATTAAGTATTAAGGCGCATTCTTTTAATATAATATATTCGTAATTACTTTCTTGAAATAGATAGGTTGAAAATACACTTTAGAATAAAAAAAGAGAAACTGTCTAATAATTGTATCTACATCAATTAATATCCATTAGATTCTAATTTCACTCTATTAGAAACATATTAAAAACTAATTTCCTGGTTAAATTAATAAGGTCATGAAAAGGATTTCGATTTTTTTCTTATTTTAATAATATAATGGATTTGCCTGGACCAATACATGATTTTCTTTTAGTTTTTCTGGGATCCGGTCTTCTAGTAGGAGGTCTGGGAGTGGTATTACTTCCCAACCCAATATTTTCAGCCTTTTCCTTAGGATTTGTTCTTGTTTGTATATCTTTATTGTACATTCTATCAAATTCCCATTTTGTAGCTGCTGCACAACTCCTTATTTATGTGGGGGCCATAAATGTTTTAATCATATTTGCTGTGATGTTCATGAATGATTCAGAATATTCCACCGATTTCAACCTGTGGACCGTTGGGAATGGGATTACTTCGTTGGTTTGTACAACTATTCTTTTTTTATTAATGTCGACTATTCTCGATACGTCATGGTACGGGGTTATTTGGACTACAAAATTAAACCAAATTCTAGAGCAAGATTTAATAAGTAATAGTCAACAAATAGGAATTCATTTATCAACCGATTTTTTTCTGCCATTTGAACTCATTTCAATAATTCTTTTAGTTGCTTTGATAGGTGCAATTTCTGTGGCCCGTCAATAAAAAATGTTCTAATTTAGTAAAGACCAAAGAAAACTTTGTGTATGTTAGGATTTTTTCCGTCCATTCAATTAAATTTGATTGAATACTATTTCATATTTTAAGGATCAATTTTTATATTTGATATATATTTGAAAATTTTTTACCTCATATTGTTTTTATTCGTACTTTTTTGTTATATTCTAGTTGATGGAATCCGGTGAAGTATTTTTCATATTGAAATGAATCAAAATTGATAAGGAGTTGCTGAATGATACTCGAACATGTACTTGTTTTGAGTGCCTATTTATTTTTGATTGGTCTTTATGGATTGATCACGAGTCGAAATATGGTTAGGGCTCTTATGTGTCTTGAACTTATACTCAATGCAGTTAATATGAATTTCGTAACATTTTCTGATTTTTTTGATAATTCCCAACTAAAGGGGGATATTTTCTGCATTTTTGTTATAGCAATTGCAGCCGCTGAAGCAGCTATTGGATTAGCTATAGTCTCGTCAATTTATCGTAACAGAAAATCAACTCGCATAAACCAATCGACCTTATTAAATAAGTAACATAAATAAAAAAATTATAGATTAAAATTTGCATATAGGATAGGTTATGACCTACTAGAATTATATTTGTAAAAATCTAAGAAATCAAAGTATTTTAGCCCCTTTTTTTATCAATTGAGTCAGAATTCATTACAAAAAGTCTATTAAAGGAAATCATTGCTTCATCTAGTATTTTAATATATCATTCAGTTAGAAGTTTACTAGATTGAAAATTTATGACATTCAAAAAACTATCGATCCTATGTCACATTCAGTAAAAATTTATGATACCTGTATAGGATGTACTCAATGTGTCCGAGCATGCCCTACAGACGTATTAGAAATGATACCTTGGGATGGATGTAAAGCTAAGCAAATAGCTTCTGCTCCAAGAACCGAGGACTGTGTTGGTTGTAAGAGATGTGAATCCGCCTGTCCAACGGATTTTTTGAGCGTTCGAGTTTATTTATGGCATGAAACAACTCGAAGTATGGGTCTAGCTTATTGATACGTTACCGAAAACCTCATTTGAATAAATTTGGAATACATTTTATTTTTTTTTATTGACAAGTACTCGTACTCAAAAAAGTTAAATTATATTTTGTTATTTATATATTTTTTTTGAGTACGCGTTCTTTGGACCTGGTGTATCTTGTCTTTACCACGAATGATTTTCCTTGGTTAACAATAATTGTTGTTTTTCCAATATCTGCTGGTTCATTAATGTTATTTCTCCCGCATAGGGGAAATAAAGTCAATAAATGGTATACTATATGCATCTGTATCTTAGAACTTCTTCTAACGACCTACGCTTTTTGTTATAATTTTAAAATGGACGATCCATTAATTCAACTGTCCGAAGATTATAAATGGATCAATTTTTTTGATTTTTACTGGAGAATGGGAATAGATGGACTTTCTATAGGAACGATTTTACTGACGGGATTTATTACTACTTTAGCCACTTTAGCGGCTTTTCCAGTTACTCGGGATTCCCGATTATTTCATTTCCTGATGTTAGCAATGTACAGCGGTCAAATAGGATCATTTTCTTCTCGGGATCTTCTACTTTTTTTCATCATGTGGGAATTAGAATTAATTCCCGTTTATCTACTTTTAGCCATGTGGGGTGGAAAGAAACGTCTGTATTCAGCTACAAAATTTATTTTGTACACGGCAGGAAGTTCTATTTTTTTATTAATAGGAGTTTTAGGTATAAGTTTATATGGTTCGAACGAACCAACATTAAATTTAGAACTCTTAGCTAATCAATCCTATCCTGTTACACTCGAAATACTTTTTTATATTGGATTTCTTATTGCTTTTGCCGTCAAATCACCGATTATACCTTTACATACTTGGTTACCTGACACCCACGGTGAGGCACATTACAGTACCTGTATGCTTCTCGCTGGAATCTTATTAAAAATGGGAGCATATGGGTTGGTTCGAATCAATATGGAATTATTACCCCACGCTCATTCTATGTTTTCTCCTTGGTTGATGGTAGTCGGTACAATCCAAATAATTTATGCAGCTTCAACATCTCCCGGTCAACGTAATTTAAAAAAGAGAATAGCCTATTCTTCTGTATCTCATATGGGTTTTATAATTATAGGTATTAGTTCTATAACGGATCCTGGACTTAATGGAGCTATTTTACAAATAATTTCTCATGGGTTTATTGGCGCTGCACTTTTTTTCTTGGCAGGAACGAGTTATGATAGAATTAGGCTTGTTTATCTTGATGAAATGGGTGGAATGGCTATCTCCATTCCAAAAATATTTACAATGTTCACTATCTTATCGATGGCTTCCCTTGCATTGCCGGGCATGAGTGGTTTTATTGCAGAATTAATTGTTTTTTTTGGAATAATTACCAGCCAAAAATATTTCTTAATTTTCAAAATTTTAATTATTTTTGTAATGGCAATTGGAATGATATTAACTCCTATATATTTATTATCTATGTCACGCCAAATGTTCTATGGATACAAGTTAATTAATGTCAAAAACTTTTCTTTTTTTGATTCTGGACCCCGAGAGTTATTTCTTTCAATCTCTATTCTTATACCCATAATTGGTATTGGGATTTATCCTGATTTTGTGCTCTCATTAGCAAGTGACAAGGTCGAATCCATTTTATCTAATTATTTTTATGGATAGTTTTCAGGCAACAAAAAAAAAAAAAAGCATTAAAGTGAATTGTAATCAGAAGTCTTTGGTATTTGTATTGTGAGAACCTTTTGAATCATTGTACTACTTGATTCAAAAGGTTCTTGATGATTTACTACTAAAACTAAATGAGATTTATTAACTGATATGAAGTTAGATATAGATGCTTTTTTTTTATTTATATTTGGATTCCTTTTTGTTTGTTACTTTAATTCGATGTAAATGAACCATAACTATGTAAACCTATTCCTAACAGATTGACGCCAAAATAGCATATCCAAATTAAAAGAAAACCTATCGAAGCCACAATTGCAGAATTTATATCCCTAACATTCCTATTTGTTTTAATATGTAAATAAATTGCAAATATCGTCCAAGTAATAAATGCCCAAGTTTCTTTTGGGTCCCAGTTCCAATATGAACCCCATGTCTCATTAGCCCAGACAGCTCCTGAAAGAATGCCGACGGTTAAAAAGATAAATCCAAGACTAATAATACGAAAACTCCAAAAATCTAATTGTTGAATCAGTTGATACCTATAATAATTTCTAGAAAAACTAAAATTAATGTTTTGTTGTAGTAAAATAGAATTTCTTTCATTTATGTAGTAAAGTACATCAAAAGAAAATAATTCATTTAATAAAAATTTTTTTTTTATATTCTTTTTCCAAAAAGTAGGTCCGACTTTGCGAAATGTAATAACTAGAAGAGCTATTGATAATAATGATCCGCATAACAGAGCGCCATAGCCTAATATCATCATACTTACGTGCATCATTAACCACTGGGACTGGAGAGCTGGTACTAATATTGCAGACTGAGGCATTTTGTTTAAAAGACCTGAAGTAGCAAAACCCTGAATAAAAATAGCACTTGGCGCAGTTATTGCGTTTAAGTGATTTTGTTGTTTTTTATTAAAATAGGAAACCATATGAATAATTGAAAAAGACCACGAAAGAAAAATTAATGATTCATATAAATTACTTAATGGAAAATGTCCTGAATAAATCCAACGAGTGAATAATAATCCTGTTATACAAAAAAACGTAATTATGATTCCTTTATCTGATGAATCAAAAAATCCTATGATTTCATCTAAATTAACTAATAAAGTTAAAAAATAAATTGTCAGTACAATTGAAACGACCGAAAAAGATATATGAGTTAATATATGCTCTAAAATTGAAAAAATCATAAAAAATTTGTTAAAAATTAATAAATTAATACTCGGTTTTACCCGATTTTAGAAAAAAAGTTGGGTATTATTTTGATTATAAAACTTATAATATCTCTTTTAGAAGATCTTATGCCGCTACTCGGACTCGAACCGAGATGCTCTAGCACTGCTTCCTAAGAGCAGCGTGTCTACCAATTTCACCATAGCGGCAACTTGTTCAAAACAATATTAACAAGTTTTGATTCAATCGTCGAGATTAAAATTGAAATAAAGAAGCCAATTGATTCAAATTTCCAATTGATTAAATCAATTAAAACTTTTTGAAATAGGTATTGGGGTTTTAATTCAATTAAGATCTTTTTTTTTATCTAAGTTATTTAAAATTATTTAAATTCACTTTTTGTCCTTTCTATTTTTTCTAGAATACAATCATTGAAAAATGTAACTAAATTAAAGTAGTTGGAACTTCAACCCAAAGACAAAATTCTAAATGCTCTTTATCATTTTTTTTTTCGTTTATATGATAAAAAAAGCTTTTTCGAAAAATAAAAACTTCTTCAAAACCCTTAGAAATTTTAAATAAAATAAGATTTTCTTAATTGCTCAAGAGAAAAAAATTATCAAAATATTTTTTATGTATATTTTTATATTGTACAAACATAAGATTTTTTGATCACTTAAAGTAATTAATTTAAAGATCTTTTATTTCCTCATTAAGAGGAAATAAAAGATCTTTATTTATTATTGTATCTTATTTATTATTGTATCAAGGTAGTGATGGTAGTGATGGGGAACATACGAATCCCCTTTTTGGAACTAAAAAAATGTGAACCTTTTTACCTATATATTGTCTTTTTTTCTTCTTTTGGTTCCTATTTAGTTTTATATGTATTTTTAAAAATTGGTTTTTTAGTTAAGCTAATTTTAAATTATTATAGTGTTTTTTATTTATTTTGCTGTACAAAAAAACTTTTTGAATTACCTGTAGAAAGTGATTTCCCTAATGAAAAAGCTTTCAACGATGTCCAATATCCCTTCCTTTTCCAAATGTTTTTACGAATACGCTTTTTCGAGATAGAAGTACGTTTTTTTGGAACTGCCATTCAAAAATGAAAAAAAAATTTCAGTGGTATAATTGGATGTCAAAGACATTTATTATTCTATTCTATCGTACTCCATAATCGAGTTTTTTTTCTTTCAAATTTTATTATATATTATTTTCAAAACAAAAAAGACATTCAAAAGTTTAAAATCCAACTTTTTTTTTACTTTTTTTTAACGTTTGAAATCCGTACGAGAGTACTCATTTAAGTAATCTATACTGATAGATTAGATTATCAAAAAAATTATAAGATTTCTTCACATCATATGTAAAATATCGCTTTATAGTAATTGTTCTTACAAATATAAATAAAAAAGCTCGCTTAGTGTACGGGAAGACAATCACTAAATTCCATGATGAAAATCTATTCCTTAACAATCCTAAATAATCAAATTAAAATAACTGTGTTTTAGGTAAAGTTTTTTCTATTATATAATTAATATTTAAGTATTTGTTTTTTTTCGTGTAAATCTTTGTTCTATTCTTAATATATGTATATAAATTATTGTAATACGGAATTATAATTCACTTTTTCTGTATCTGCATAAAATCACACTAAAATTTTATTTAGTAGTAATAAAAATAGACAAATAATTTTTTTTGACAGTAACTTAGTAATATTTTTTAATCACTTCTAATTTTTTATTTGAATATATATTTCTTTTCAAAGATTTATGAAGGATTATACTAATTCAAAAACATTTCTATTTAGGTTTAAAATAA